GGTCCGGAATTAAAAACTTCGGATTCTGAGGAAAAAGAGGCAAAAGAAAAGGAAAAAACAAAGGAGGAGAAACAGGAAGAGAATGAACGGATAGCAATAGCAGAAAATTGGGATACTATTCTATTTGCTCAAGCAATAAGAGGTTCTATGTTAGTAACACAATCGATTCTTAGAAAATACATCGTATTGCCTTCATTGATAATAGCTAAAAATCTCGGCCGTATGTTATTATTTCAATTCCCCGAGTGGTATGAGGATTGGAAGGAGTGGAATAGAGAAATGCATGTTAAATGCACCTATAATGGTGTTCAATTATCAGAAACAGAATTTCCGAAAGACTGGCTAACAGACGGTATTCAAATAAAGATCCTATTTCCCTTCTGTCTGAAACCTTGGCACAGATCTAAGCTACGATTCGATCATAGAGATCGAATGAAAAAGAAAGGAAAAAAAGAAAATTTTGGTTTTTTAACAGTCTGGGGGATGGAAACTGAACTACCTTTTGGTTCTCCCCGAAAAGGACCTTCGTTTTTTGACCCCATTTGGAAAGAACTCGAAAAAAAAATTCGAAAAGTGAAAAAGAAATGTTTTCTAGTTCTAAGAGCTTTAGGAGAAAGAAAAAAATGGTTTCTAAGGGTCTTAAAAGAAAAAACAAGATGGATTCTCAAAACAGTTCTATTTATAAAAAGAATAATAAAAGAGTTTGCAAAAGTAAATCTAATTTTCTTATTTGGATTGAGGAAAGTATATGAACCAAATGAAAATAGAAAAGATTCTATAATTAGTAATAAGATTAACCATGAATCGATCATTCGAATTAGATCTGTGGATTGGACAAATTATTCACTGACAGAAAAAAAAATGAAGGATCTGGCTGATAGGACAACCACAATCCAAAATAAAATAGAAAGGATTACAAAAGACAAGAGAAAAGTATTTCTAACTCCAAATAGAAAGATTAGTCCTAACGAGACAGGTTGTGATGATAAAAGATCGGAATCACAGAAACATATTTGGCAGATATCAAAAAGAGGAGGTGCCCGATTAATACGTAAATGGCACTATTTTATGAAATCTTTCATTGAAAGAATCTATATGGATATCTTTCTATGTAACATTAATATTCCCAGAATAAATGCACAACTTTTCCTTGAATTTGAATCAACAAAAAAAATTATCGACAAAGACATTTCCAATGATGAAAGAAATAAAGAAGGAATTGATGAAACAAATCAAAATGCAATTCACTTTATTTCGACTATAAAAAAGTCTCTTTCTAATATTAGTAATAATAAATCACAGATTTATTGTGACTTATCTTCCTTGTCCCAAGCATATGTATTTTACAATTTATCACAAATCCAAATTATTAATAAGTATTACTTGAGATCTGTACTTCAATATCGCGGAGCATATCTTTTTCTTAAGGATAGAATAAAGGACCATTTTGGGACACGAGGAATATTGGATGCCAGATCAAGGTCTAAGAAACTTCCGAATTCTGGAATGAATGAATGGAAAAATTGGTTAAGGGGTCATTATCAATACAATTTATCTCAGACTAGATGGTCTAAATTAGTACCGCAAAAATGGCGAAATAGAGTCAATCAACGTCGTATGATTCAAAATAAAGACTCAAAAAAAGATTCATATGAAAAGGAAAAAGACCAATTAATTCATTACGAGAAACAAAATAATTATGTAGTGAACTCATTACCGAGTCAAAAAGAAAAATTTAAAAAACACTACAGATATGATCTTTTATCACATAAATATATTCATTATGAAGACAGGAAGGACTCATATATTTATGGATCGCCATTCCAAGTAAATGGAGACCGAGAGATTCCATATAATTACAACATGCCTAAACCCGAATCATTTTATGTACCCGGGGGTATAGCTATTAATGATTATCTAGGGGAAGGGTCTATTATTGATACGGGGAAAAATCCGGATAGAAAATATTTGGAGTGGAGAATTCTCAATTTTTTTCTTAGAAAGAATATCGATATTGAGACTTGGACCGATATAGATACTGGAACCAACATTAATAAAAATACTAAGACTGGGACTAATGATTATCAAATAATTGATAAGAAAGATCTTTTTTATCTCACGATTCATCAAGAAATCAACCCATCCAATCAAAAAAAAAGGTTTTTTTTTGATTGGATGGGAATGAATGAAGAAATGCTACATCGTCCCATATCGAATCTAGAACCCTGGTTCTTCTCAGAATTTGTGCTACTTTATGATGCATATAAGATTAAACCGTGGATCATACCAATCAAATTACTTATTTTCAATTTGAATGGAAATGAAAACATTAGTGAAAATAAAAACATCAACAGAAATCAAAAAAAGGATCTTCGTCTATCATCTAATCAAAAAGAATATCTTGAATTAGAGAATCGAAATCAAGAAGAAAAAGAAGAGCTGGGTCAAGGGAATCTTGGATCAGATCCACGAAACCGACAAAAAGATCTTGAAAAAGATTCCGCGGAATCAGACATTAAAAAACGTAGAAAGAAAAGACAATCCAAGAGCAATAAGGAAGCGGAACTAGATTTCTTCCTGAAAAGGTATTTGCTTTTTCAATTGAGATGGGCTGATCCTTTGAATCAAAGAATTCTAAATAATATCAAGGTATATTGTCTCCTGCTTAGGCTGATAAATCCAAGGGAAATTGCTATATCCTCTATTCAAAGAGGAGAAATGCGCCTGGATGTAATGCTGATTCAGAAGGATCTAACTCTTACAGAATTGATAAAAAGGGGAATATTGATTATCGAACCGGTTCGTCTGTCTATAAAATGGGATGGACAATGGATTATGTATCAAACCATAAGTATTTCATTGGTCCATAAGAATAAGTACCAAACTAATCGAATATGCCGAGAAAAAAAATATGTTGATGAAGATTATTTCGATAGATCCATTGCACAACATGGAAAGGTACTTGTGAATGGAGATGAAAATAATTATGCTTTGCCTGTTCCTGAAAATATTCCATCTCCTAGACGTCGTAGAGAATTGAGAATTCTAATTTGTTTGAATTCCGAGAATGAGAATGTTGTGAATAGAAATTCAGTATTTTTCAATGGCAACAACGTAAGGAACTGTGTGCAATTTTTGGATGAGGACAAGCATTTTGATACAGATATAAATGAATTTATCCAATTCAAATTGTTTCTTTGGCCCAATTATCGATTAGAAGATTTAGCTTGTATGAATCGCTACTGGTTTAATACCAATAATGGCAGTCGTTTCAGTATGTCAAGGATACATATGTATCCACGAGTCAGAATTAGTTGATGGTGGATTTCCTATATATCTATATCACGTGTCATATCCGGTATATAAAGGTATACAAATGTACACACACGTTGTGTTACATTAGATTCTGATACATGATACTGATTCAATGATGTATCATATCAATTGGATCTAGGAATGAATCGGCAGAATTTTCTTAAGTCCCAATCATTCCCTTTTGTGGATGTAGAAATGTACCATCTCCTTCTATCGAATCCAATTGAAAATTGGATTCGATAGTAAAGTAGTCTATGAATAAATCCAGATTATTTTATTGTGTGTACCAGATCTAAATGACTGGCATTATTATTATTCCTGATCGGTAAAATCCATATCTGTGGAAAAGAAAGAAAAAAAAGAGAGAGAGAAGAATTATTTTTATGGTAAAAAATTCATTCATCTCAGTTATTCCGCAAGAAGAAAAAGAAAAAAACAAAGGGTCTGTTGAATTTCAAGTATTCAGTTTCACCAATAAGATACGGAGACTTACTTCACATTTGGAATTGCACAGAAAAGACTATTTATCCCAGAGAGGTCTGCGGAAAATTCTGGGAAAACGTCAACGTATACTGGCTTATTTGTCAAAGAAAAATAGAGTACGTTATAAAGAATTAATTGATCAGTTGGATATTCGGGAACCAAAAACTCGTTAATTTGAAAATTCGTTTGAATTATTTGCTTTATTAGATCTTGAATTTTGATGAACCTCGTTTCGTTTTCAGCAATTCATGAAATAATGAATCGGGGAAGAAAACATATGACTGTACCGGATATAAGAAAAGACTTCATGATAGTCAATATGGGTCCTCACCACCCATCAATGCATGGTGTTCTTCGACTCATCGTTACTCTAGATGGTGAAGATGTTATTGATTGTGAACCCGTATTGGGTTATTTACACAGAGGGATGGAAAAAATTGCGGAAAACCGAACAATTATACAGTATCTACCTTACGTAACACGTTGGGATTATTTAGCTACTATGTTCACAGAGGCAATAACGGTAAATGCACCAGAACAATTGGGAAATATTCAAGTACCTAAAAGAGCCAGCTATATCAGAGTCATTATGCTGGAGTTGAGTCGTATAGCTTCTCATTTGTTATGGCTTGGGCCTTTTATGGCGGATATCGGTGCACAGACTCCTTTCTTCTATATTTTCAGAGAGAGGGAATTGCTATATGATCTATTCGAAGCTGCCACAGGTATGCGAATGATGCATAATTATTTCCGTATCGGGGGAGTAGCTGCTGATCTACCTCATGGCTGGATAGATAAATGTTTGGATTTCTGCGATTATTCTTTAACAGGAGTTGTTGAATATCAAAAGCTTATTACGCGGAATCCCATTTTTTTGGAACGAGTTGAAGGAGTGGGCATTATTGGTGGAGAGGAAGCAATAAATTGGGGTTTATCAGGACCAATGCTACGAGCTTCCGGAATGCAATGGGATCTTCGTAAAGTTGATCATTATGAGTGTTACGATGAATTCGATTGGGAAGTCCAATGGCAAAAAGAAGGAGACTCATTAGCTCGTTATTTAGTACGAATCAGTGAAATGGCGGAATCCATAAAAATTATTCAACAGGCTCTGGAAGGAATTCCGGGGGGGCCCTATGAGAATTTAGAAGTCCGTCGCTTTGATAAAGCAAGGGATTCCGAATGGAATGATTTTGAATATC